GCTAGTGTAGCTTAAATAAAGCATAACACTGAAGATGTTAAGATGAACCCTAGAAAGTTCCACGGGCACAAAGGCCTGGTCCTGACTTTACTATCAGCTTTAGCCCAATTTATACATGCAAGTATCCGCACTCCTGTGAGAATGCCCTCAATCCCCCGTCCGGGGACGAGGAGCTGGCATCAGGCACACTTATTTTAGCCCAAGACGCCTTGCTACGCCACACCCCCAAGGGAACTCAGCAGTAATAAACATTAAGCCATAAGTGAAAACTTGACTTAGTTAGGGCTAAGAGGGTCGGTAAAACTCGTGCCAGCCACCGCGGTTATACGAGAGACCCTAGTTGATGACTACGGCGTAAAGAGTGGTTTGGGACCCTACAATAAATAAAGCCAAAGACCTCCCAAGCTGTCAAACGCACCCCGGAGGCACGAAGCCCTAACACGAAAGTAGCTTTACCCTCTATTCCCGACGCCGCGAAGGCTAAGAGAGGAACTGGGATTAGATACCCCACTATGCTTAGCTATTGACTCAGATGCAAGACATACAAATAGCATCCGCCAGGGTACTACAAGCGCTAGCTTAAAACCCAAAGGACTTGACGGTGTCTCAGACCCGCCTAGAGGAGCCTGTTCTAGAACCGATAATCCCCGTTAAACCTCACCATCCCTTGTTTTTCCCGCCTATATACCGCCGTCGCAAGCTTACCCTGTGAAGGGTCTGTAGTAAGCAAAATGGGCAAGCCCCAGAACGTCAGGTCGAGGTGTAGCTTACGAGATGGAAAGAAATGGGCTACATTTTCTACAACAGAATATCACGAACGGTACCATGAAACTGGTGCCCGAAGGTGGATTTAGTAGTAAAAAACAAACAGAGCGTGTTTTTGAACCCGGCTCTGAGACGCGCACACACCGCCCGTCACTCTCCCCATCACCTAACCACACAAGTAAATAACCAAAAATATTTCACAGCGGGGAGGCAAGTCGTAACATGGTAAGTGTACCGGAAGGTGCACTTGGAACACCAGGACGTGGCTGAGACAGTTAAGCACCTCCCTTACACCGAGACTACATCCATGCAAGTTGGATCGTCCTGAGCTAAATAGCTAGCTCGACCACCAAGACTAAAATCACACCATCCATAACCTTATTTAAACCTAAACAACCAAACTAAACCATTCTCCTGCCTTAGTACGGGCGACGGAAAAGGCACTTACTAGAAGCAATAGAAAAAGTACCGCAAGGGAAAGCTGAAAGAGAGGTGAAACAGCCCATCAAAGCCTAAAAAAGCAGAGACTAACCCTCGTACCTTTTGCATCATGATTTAGCTAGTATCCTTGAGCAAAGAGAACTTTAGTTCAAACCCCCGAAACCAAGTGAGCTACCCCGCGACAGCCTACATCAGGGCCACCCCGTCTCTGTGGCAAAAGAGTGGGAAGATCTCCGGGTAGCGGTGACAGACCTACCGAACTTGGTGATAGCTGGTTGCCTCGGAAATGGATAGAAGCTCAGCCTCGTACTCCTCAACTCATATAAGTATCACTACACACGGACCTACCGAACTTGGTGATAGCTGGTTGCCTAGGAAATGGATAGAAGTTCAGCCTCGTACTCCTCAACTCATATAAGTACCACTACACACGAAACTGAGAAATATACGAGAGTTAGTCAAAGGGGGTACAGCCCCTTTGAACCAGGACACAACCTTACATAAGGAGGTTAAGGATCATATTTAATAAGACTACTGCTCCAGTGGGCCTAAAAGCAGCCACCTGAATAGAAAGCGTTAAAGCTCAGGCAGAACAATAAATCTATTATTCTGATAACTCATCCCAAACCCCTCCAAATACTAGGCCATTCCATGCCAACATGGAAGAGACCCTGCTAAAATGAGTAATAAGAAGGAACCCCCTTCTCCCGATCCACGTGTAAGCTAGACCGGACCAACCACTAACAATTAACGAACCCAACACAAGAGGGCAACGTGATTATAAACAAACAACAAGAAAACACCACATCACACCCAATCGTTAACCCCACACTGGAGGACCAAAGGGAAAGACTAAAAGAAAAAGAAGGAACTCGGCAAACACAAGCCTCGCCTGTTTACCAAAAACATCGCCTCCTGCATAATAACTCAACGTATAGGAGGTCCTGCCTGCCCAGTGACAACTAGTTAAACGGCCGCGGTATTTTGACCGTGCTAAGGTAGCGCAATCACTTGTCTTTTAAATGAGGACCTGTATGAATGGCGGAACGAGGGCTTAACTGTCTCCTTTTCCTAGTCAATGAAATTGATCTACCCGTGCAGAAGCGGGTATACTAATACAAGACGAGAAGACCCTTTGGAGCTTAAGATAAAAGGCCAACTATGTCAAAGGCCCAAATAAAACTAAGCCAAACAAAACAGCCAACTGGCCAATATCTTCGGTTGGGGCGACCGCGGGGGAAAACAAAGCCCCCACGTGGAACGGGGAATATACCCTAAAACCAAGAGAGACATCTCTAAGTCACAGAACATCTGACCAAAAGATCCGGCCAACCAAGCCGATCAACGGACCAAGTTACCCTAGGGATAACAGCGCAATCCCCTCCAAGAGTTCATATCGACAAGGGGGTTTACGACCTCGATGTTGGATCAGGACATCCTAATGGTGCAGCCGCTATTAAGGGTTCGTTTGTTCAACGATTAAAGTCCTACGTGATCTGAGTTCAGACCGGAGCAATCCAGGTCAGTTTCTATCTGTAAAGCTACTTTTCCTAGTACGAAAGGACCGGAAAAATGAGGCCCATGCTACAAGTACGCCTCCCTCCAACTTAATGAAACCAACTAAATTAAATAAAGGAAGAGCAACCCAGCCCCCAAGATAAGGGTCTACTAAGGTGGCAGAGCCTGGTAATTGCAAAAGGCCTAAGCCCTTTCCATCAGAGGTTCAAATCCTCTCCTTAGTTATGCTAACCCTACTAATCACCCACGTAATTAACCCACTCGCCTATATTGTGCCTGTTCTACTAGCAGTAGCCTTCCTAACACTCATTGAACGAAAAGTTCTAGGCTACATACAACTACGAAAAGGGCCAAACGTAGTAGGACCCTACGGACTACTTCAACCAATCGCAGACGGACTCAAACTTTTTATTAAAGAACCCGTACGCCCCTCAACCTCATCCCCATTTCTATTTTTAGCCGCCCCAATCCTAGCACTAACCCTAGCACTAATACTATGGGCCCCCATACCTATCCCCTACCCCGTAACCGACCTAAATCTAGGAATCTTGTTTATCCTGGCCCTATCAAGCCTAGCTGTTTACTCAATCCTAGGCTCAGGATGAGCATCAAACTCAAAATATGCCCTCATCGGAGCTCTACGAGCTGTTGCCCAAACAATCTCCTACGAAGTAAGCTTAGGCCTAATCCTCCTCTCAATTATCATTTTCACAGGAGGATTCACCCTACAAATATTTAACGTAACCCAAGAAGCCACTTGGCTCCTCCTACCTGCTTGACCCCTAGCAGCAATATGATATGTCTCAACCCTCGCAGAAACAAATCGAGCCCCATTTGACCTCACTGAAGGAGAGTCAGAGCTAGTTTCCGGCTTCAACGTAGAATATGCTGGAGGGCCTTTCGCCCTATTCTTTCTAGCCGAATACGCTAACATTCTACTAATAAATACACTATCAGTCATCCTATTTCTAGGCGCCTCGCACATCCCAACCTTCCCAGAATTAACATCAGTAAACTTAATAACCAAAGCCGCACTACTATCAATCCTATTCCTATGAATCCGAGCCTCCTACCCACGATTCCGATACGACCAGTTAATACATATAGTATGAAAAAACTTCCTCCCCTTAACCCTAGCCCTCATCCTATGACATACTGCCCTTCCAATCGCATTCGCGGGGCTTCCTCCCCAACTATAACACTATAATGGAGCCGTGCCTGAATGCCCAAGGACCACTTTGATAGAGTGACTCATGGAGGTTAAAATCCTCCCAGCTCCTAGAAAGAAGGGACTCGAACCCATGCTCAAGAGATCAAAACTCCAGGTGCTTCCACTACACCACTTTCTAGTAAGGTCAGCTAAATAAGCTTTTGGGCCCATACCCCAAAAATGTTGGTTAAACTCCTTCCCTTACTAATGAACCCCTACGTACTTACCGTGTTCCTATTTAGCCTAGGCCTAGGGACAACCCTCACCTTCGCTAGCTCACACTGACTCCTGGCATGAATAGGCCTTGAAATCAATACCCTAGCCATCCTTCCCCTCATAGCACAACACCACCACCCACGAGCAGTAGAAGCTACCACTAAATACTTCCTCACCCAGGCAACAGCAGCAGCTACAATTCTATTTGCCAGCACCACCAATGCTTGACTAGTTGGAGAATGAAGCATCACCCATCTCTCTCACCCCATCGCAATCACAATGGCAATAATGGGATTAGCCCTTAAAATTGGCCTCGCACCCCTACACTTCTGACTACCAGAAGTTCTCCAAGGCCTAGACCTAACCACAGGACTAATCATATCCACCTGACAAAAACTAGCACCATTCGCATTACTTGTTCAAATGGCCCCCACCATCGACCCAGCCCTACTCACCGCCCTAGGGGTTCTATCAACTCTTATTGGAGGATGAGGTGGACTAAACCAAACTCAACTACGAAAAATCCTAGCCTACTCATCAATCGCACACCTCGGCTGAATAGTCATTATCCTTCAATTTGCACCACAACTAACCCTCCTAGCCCTAGGAACCTACATCATCATAACATCAGCAGCCTTCCTAACATTCAAAGCAACAATAACAACAAAAATTAACACACTAGCCCTCGCCTGAACAAAAACCCCAACACTCACAACAACCGCCGCCCTCGTCCTACTATCATTAGGCGGCCTGCCCCCCTTAACCGGATTTATACCAAAATGACTAATCTTACAAGAGCTAACAAAACAAGGGCTACCCCTCATTGCCACCCTCGCAGCCCTAAGTGCCCTACTCAGCCTATACTTTTACCTTCGACTATGCTACGCAATAACCCTAACAATTTCTCCCAACACAAACAACTCTACAACCCCATGACGATTGCCCACCACACAAACAACCCTCCCCCTAACAATTACAACAACCGCAACCCTACTACTACTCCCCCTCACACCAGCAATTGTAGCACTAACACACTAGAGACTTAGGATAGAACCTTAGACCAAGAGCCTTCAAAGCTCTAAGCAGGAGTGAAAATCTCCTAGTCTCTGAATAAGGCTTGCAGGACTTTATCCCACATCTTCTGAATGCAACCCAGACACTTTAATTAAGCTAAAGCCTTTCTAGATGAGAAGGCCTCGATCCTACAAACTCTTAGTTAACAGCTAAGCGCTCAAACCAGCGAGCATTCATCTATCTTTCCCCGCCCTACCGGGGCGAGGCGGGGAAAGCCCCGGCAGGGAATTAGCCTACACTTTTAGACTTGCAATCTAATGTGCCTTACACCACGGAGCTTCTGGCAAGAAGAGGACTTAAACCTCTATATACGGAGCTACAATCCGCCGCCTAGACCTTCGGCCATCCTACCTGTGGCAATCACACGCTGATTCTTCTCCACCAACCACAAAGACATTGGCACCCTCTACCTGGTATTTGGTGCCTGAGCCGGAATAGTTGGAACGGCCCTTAGCCTCTTAATTCGAGCGGAGCTAAGCCAACCCGGATCCCTCTTAGGTGATGACCAGATCTATAATGTTATCGTTACTGCGCACGCCTTCGTAATAATTTTCTTTATAGTAATACCAATTATGATTGGAGGCTTCGGGAATTGATTGGTTCCCCTAATGATTGGTGCACCCGACATAGCATTCCCACGAATAAATAATATAAGCTTCTGACTCCTACCCCCATCCTTCCTTCTTCTGCTAGCATCCTCAGGAATCGAAGCCGGAGCAGGGACAGGCTGAACTGTATATCCCCCTCTTGCCGGTAACCTCGCACACGCGGGCGCCTCTGTTGACCTAACCATCTTTTCACTTCATCTTGCTGGGGTTTCCTCCATCCTTGGGGCTATTAACTTCATTACAACTATTATTAACATGAAGCCTCCAGCCATTTCACAATATCAAACACCCCTATTTGTATGAGCAGTCCTAATCACTGCCGTTCTTCTTCTTCTCTCGCTACCAGTTCTGGCTGCTGGAATTACTATACTTCTGACAGATCGAAACCTTAACACCACATTCTTTGACCCCGCGGGGGGAGGAGACCCAATTCTCTACCAACATTTATTCTGATTCTTTGGGCACCCTGAAGTTTATATTCTAATTTTACCAGGCTTTGGAATAATTTCTCACATCGTAGCCTACTACTCAGGAAAAAAAGAACCTTTTGGCTATATGGGAATGGTTTGGGCTATAATAGCAATTGGCCTATTAGGCTTCATCGTATGGGCCCATCACATATTTACAGTTGGAATGGACGTAGACACCCGAGCATACTTTACATCTGCAACAATAATTATCGCAATCCCAACAGGGGTAAAAGTATTTAGCTGATTAGCTACACTTCATGGGGGCTCCATTAAATGAGAGACACCCCTACTATGGGCCCTAGGGTTTATTTTCCTATTCACAGTTGGAGGCCTAACAGGAATTGTACTAGCCAACTCATCCCTTGACATCATACTCCACGACACATATTACGTAGTTGCCCACTTCCACTACGTCTTATCCATGGGAGCTGTGTTTGCAATCATAGGAGCTTTTGTCCATTGATTCCCCCTATTCTCAGGCTACACACTACACAGCACCTGAACAAAAATCCATTTTGGAGTTATGTTTGTAGGTGTTAACCTCACCTTCTTCCCACAACACTTCCTAGGCCTAGCCGGCATGCCACGGCGATACTCAGACTACCCAGACGCCTACACCCTTTGAAATACAATCTCCTCTATCGGCTCCCTAATTTCTCTAATCGCAGTAATTATGTTCCTATTTATCCTGTGAGAAGCCTTCGCTGCCAAACGAGAAGTCTTATCTGTTGAACTAACCTCTACAAACGCAGAATGACTCCACGGGTGTCCTCCCCCCTACCACACATTCGAAGAGCCAGCATTTGTTCAAGTTCAATCATGACGAGAAAGGAAGGAATCGAACCCCCGTGAACTAGTTTCAAGCCAGTTGCATAACCACTCTGCCACTTTCTTTCTATAAGATACTAGTAAAACTAGCTATTACATTGCCTTGTCAAGGCAAAATTGCAGGTTAAACCCCTGCGTATCTTAAGCCCTACGGCTTAATGGCACATCCCTCACAATTAGGATTCCAAGACGCGGCCTCACCTGTAATAGAAGAACTTCTTCACTTCCACGACCATGCACTAATGATTGTTTTCCTAATCAGCACCTTGGTCTTATACATCATTGTTGCAATGGTTTCCACTAAATTAACCAACAAATACATTTTAGACTCCCAAGAAATTGAGATTGTTTGAACCATTTTACCAGCAGTAATCCTTATCCTCATTGCCCTCCCCTCCCTTCGAATCCTCTACCTAATAGATGAAATTAACGACCCTCACCTAACCGTAAAAGCCATAGGACATCAATGATACTGAAGCTACGAGTATACAGACTATGAAGACCTTGGCTTCGACTCTTACATGATCCCGACCCAAGACCTAACCCCAGGACAGTTTCGACTCCTTGAAACAGACCATCGCATAGTAGTCCCAATAGAATCACCGATTCGAGTTCTAGTCTCAGCTGAAGACGTCCTCCACTCCTGGGCCGTTCCAGCCCTAGGTGTAAAAATAGACGCCGTCCCCGGACGCCTAAACCAAACAGCCTTTATTGCCTCCCGCCCTGGAGTATTCTATGGACAGTGCTCTGAAATCTGTGGTGCCAACCACAGTTTTATACCAATTGTAGTAGAAGCCGTCCCACTAGAACATTTCGAAAACTGATCCTCCCTCATGCTTGAAGACGCCTCACTAAGAAGCTAAATAGGGCCTAGCGTTAGCCTTTTAAGCTAAAGACTGGTGACTCCCAACCACCCTTAGTGACATGCCCCAATTAAACCCCGCCCCATGGTTCGCCATTCTAGTATTTTCCTGACTAATCTTTCTAACAGTAATCCCACCTAAAGTCCTTAAGCACACTTTTACTAACGAACCCACAGCACTCAGCACCGAAAAACCTAAAACTGAACCCTGAAATTGACCATGACACTAAGCTTCTTCGACCAATTTATGAGCCCCACATACCTAGGCATCCCTTTAATTGCCATCGCACTTGTATTCCCCTGAATCCTTTACCCTTCACCATCAAACCGATGACTAAACAACCGTCTCATTACCCTCCAGAGCTGATTTATTAATCGCTTCACACAACAACTACTTCTTCCCCTCAACCCCGGCGGACACAAATGAGCCCTAATCCTGACATCATTAATAGTTTTCCTCTTATCACTAAATCTACTGGGTCTCCTTCCATATACTTTTACCCCAACCACACAACTTTCATTAAACATAGGACTAGCAGTCCCATTCTGACTGGCCACCGTCATTATCGGAATACGAAACCAGCCTACCGCGGCCCTAGGACACCTCCTGCCAGAAGGAACCCCCGTACCTCTGATCCCTGTGCTTATTATCATCGAAACAATTAGCTTATTTATTCGACCCCTGGCCTTAGGCGTACGACTAACAGCCAACCTTACAGCTGGCCACTTGCTCATTCAACTTATTGCAACTGCAGCCTTTGTATTACTACCTATGATAACCACCGTAGCAATCCTAACCGCCACAGTCCTCTTCCTCCTTACCCTTCTTGAAATCGCAGTGGCCATAATCCAAGCCTACGTATTCGTACTTCTACTAAGCCTCTACCTACAAGAAAACGTCTAATGGCCCACCAAGCACACGCATACCATATGGTTGACCCAAGTCCCTGGCCCCTAACAGGCGCAGTAGCTGCTCTCCTCATGACATCAGGCCTCGCAATCTGGTTTCACTTTCACTCAACAACCTTAATAACACTAGGACTAGTTCTTCTTTTACTTACAATGTATCAATGATGGCGAGACATTATCCGAGAAGGAACTTTCCAAGGACATCATACGCCCCCAGTCCAAAAAGGCCTACGATACGGAATAATTCTATTTATTACATCAGAAGTTTTCTTCTTCCTAGGCTTCTTCTGAGCCTTCTACCACTCAAGCCTTGCCCCCACCCCAGAACTAGGAGGATGCTGGCCTCCCACAGGAATTACCACCCTTGACCCATTTGAAGTTCCCCTACTAAATACCGCCGTCCTCCTAGCATCAGGCGTCACCGTGACCTGAGCTCATCACAGCCTAATGGAGGGAGAACGTAAACAAGCCATCCAAGCACTTACCCTAACCATTCTCCTAGGCTTCTACTTCACCGCCCTCCAAGCTATAGAATACTACGAAGCCCCTTTTACCATCGCCGACGGCGTATACGGCTCAACATTCTTTGTAGCTACAGGCTTCCATGGCCTACATGTCATTATTGGCTCAACCTTCCTAGCCGTCTGCCTTCTACGACAAATCCAATACCACTTCACTTCCGAACACCACTTTGGATTTGAAGCGGCTGCCTGATACTGACACTTTGTAGACGTTGTCTGATTATTCCTATACGTCTCCATCTACTGATGAGGTTCATAATCTTTCTAGTATTTAAAGTTAGTACAAGTGACTTCCAATCATTTAGTCTTGGTTAAAATCCAAGGAAAGATAATGAATTTAGTTACAACAATCTTACTTATCACAGCAGCCCTTTCGATACTACTAGCTCTAGTGGCATTCTGACTCCCACAAATAAATCCAGACGCAGAAAAACTCTCACCCTATGAATGCGGGTTTGATCCTCTTGGTTCCGCACGTCTACCATTTTCCTTACGATTCTTCCTCGTCGCCATCCTCTTCCTCTTATTTGACCTAGAAATTGCCCTACTTCTTCCACTGCCCTGAGGTAATCAATTATCCACGCCCACACTTACCTTCTTTTGAGCCGCAGCCATCCTAATTTTACTCACCTTAGGACTAGTCTACGAATGAATTCAAGGAGGCCTCGAATGAGCAGAATAGGGAATTAGTCCAAAATAAGACCTCTGATTTCGGCTCAGAAAATTGTGGTTTAAGTCCACGACTCCCTTATGACACCCGTACATTTCAGTTTTACCTCAGCATTCGTACTAGGACTTGTAGGCCTAGCCTTCCACCGAACCCACCTCCTGTCGGCCCTATTATGCCTAGAAGGGCTGATATTATCATTATTTATTGCTCTGGCCCTATGAGCACTTCAACTCGAAGCAACGGCCTTCTCCACCGCCCCTATACTCCTCCTAGCCTTCTCAGCCTGCGAAGCCAGCGCAGGCTTAGCCTTAATAGTCGCCACAGCGCGAACACACGGGACAGACCGACTCCAAAACCTCAACCTACTACAATGCTAAAAGTCCTACTACCAACAATCATGCTATTCCCAACAATCTGGCTAATTTCCCCCAAATGGTTATGAACTGCTACAACAGCCCAAAGTCTTTTTATTGCCCTAATTAGCCTAAATTGACTTAAGTGAAACTCAGAAACAGGCTGAGCAACCTCCAATCTCTATATAGGAACAGACCCCTTATCAACCCCCCTGCTAGTCCTTACCTGCTGACTACTACCACTAATAATTCTTGCCAGCCAAAACCATATTAACCCCGAACCACTCAGCCGCCAACGAATGTACATTACTCTTTTAACCTCTCTACAAACCTTTCTTATCATAGCATTTGGAGCAACCGAAATCATCATGTTCTACATCATATTTGAAGCCACCCTCATCCCAACCCTGATTATCATCACTCGGTGAGGCAACCAAACTGAACGCCTTAATGCAGGAACATACTTCCTATTTTATACACTCGCAGGATCTCTTCCCCTATTAGTTGCCCTCCTCCTCCTTCAACAAAGCACAGGCACACTTTCAATGTTAGTACTCCAATATTCCCAACCTCTAACCCTACACACATGAGGCGATAAAATCTGATGAGCAGGCTGCCTAATCGCCTTCCTGGTAAAAATGCCCCTATATGGCGTCCACCTGTGACTACCAAAAGCACATGTAGAAGCCCCCGTAGCCGGATCAATAGTCCTAGCCGCAATCCTACTAAAACTTGGAGGATATGGTATAATACGAATGATAGTAATACTCGACCCACTCACTAAAGACATAGCCTACCCTTTTATTATCCTAGCTCTATGAGGCATTATCATAACCGGCTCCATCTGTTTACGACAGACAGACCTAAAATCCTTAATCGCCTACTCCTCCGTCAGCCACATAGGACTAGTAGCAGGAGGAATCCTAATTCAAACCCCCTGAGGATTCACCGGAGCAATCATCCTAATAATTGCCCACGGTCTGGTATCGTCAGCTCTCTTCTGTCTAGCCAACACCACATACGAACGAACCCACAGTCGAACAATAATTCTTGCTCGCGGCCTGCAAATAATCTTCCCCTTAACAGCCACATGATGATTCATCGCCAACCTGGCCAACCTAGCCCTACCACCTCTACCAAATCTAATAGGAGAACTCTTCATCATCACAGCTATATTTAATTGATCTCCATGAACACTGGTTTTAACCGGAGCAGGCACCCTAATCACAGCTGCTTATTCGCTCTACCTCTTCCTGATGTCCCAACGAGGCCCAACCCCTGCCCATATTATAGGACTTCAACCGTTCCACACCCGAGAACATCTACTTATAGCCCTACATCTAATCCCCGTCATTCTCCTAATTACAAAACCAGAGCTCATATGAGGATGATGCTACTGTAGATATAGTTTAAGCAAAACACTAGATTGTGGTTCTAAAAATAGAGGTTAAAGTCCTCTTATCCACCGAGAGAGGCCCTGAGGCAATAGGAACTGCTAATTCCTACCGCCCGTGGTTAAAATCCACGGCTCACTCGAGCTCCTAAAGGATAACAGCTCATCCATTGGTCTTAGGAACCAAAAACTCTTGGTGCAAATCCAAGTAGTAGCTATGCACCCCACCTCCCTAATAATAGCAACAAGCCTAATTCTTATCTTTACACTTCTAGTCTCCCCCATTCTAACAACATTAAACCCCCACCCCAAAGAAACAGACTGAGCTACCACCCAAGTAAAAACAGCAGTTAAACTAGCCTTCTTTATCAGCCTCCTTCCACTATTTCTCTTCCTCGACGAAGGAACAGAGATTGTCATCACGGCCTGAAACTGAATGAGCATCTCAGCCTTCGACGTAAACATCAGCTTCAAATTCGACTGCTACTCTATCATCTTCATCCCCGTGGCCCTTTATGTAACCTGGTCCATCCTCGAATTCGCATCATGATACATACATGCAGACCCCCTCATTAATCGATTCTTCAAATATCTTCTCATCTTTCTCATTGCTATAATCGTTTTAGTTACAGCAAACAACATATTCCAGCTCTTCATTGGATGAGAAGGAGTAGGCATTATATCATTCCTTCTCATCGGCTGATGATACGGCCGAGCAGACGCAAATACCGCCGCCCTCCAAGCAGTGCTCTACAACCGAGTAGGGGACATTGGCTTGATCTTCACTATGGCCTGGCTCGTCACAAACTTCGACTCATGAGAACTACAACAAATCTTCGCAACCACCAAAGACTTCGACCTCACCTTCCCCCTAATCGGGCTAATTATTGCCGCCACCGGCAAATCAGCCCAGTTTGGACTCCACCCTTGACTTCCCTCCGCGATAGAAGGTCCTACGCCAGTCTCTGCCCTACTCCACTCAAGCACCATAGTTGTTGCAGGTGTTTTTCTCCTTATCCGCATAAGCCCTCTTTTAGAGGACAATCAAATTGCCCTCACTACTTGCCTCTGTTTGGGCGCTATTACAACACTATTTGCTGCCACCTGCGCTCTAACCCAAAATGACATCAAGAAAATCATTGCATTTTCCACATCAAGTCAGCTAGGGTTAATAATGGTAACAATTGGACTCAAACAACCCCAACTCGCCTTCTTCCACATCTGCACCCACGCTTTTTATAAAGCAATGCTATTCCTCTGCTCCGGCTCAATCATTCACAGCCTAAACGACGAACAAGACATTCGAAAAATAGGGGGTATACACCACCTTATCCCTTACACCTCATCCTGCCTTATTATTGGCAGCTTGGCCTTAATTGGAACCCCCTTCCTAGCCGGATTCTTCTCCAAAGACCCTATTATTGAAGCCCTAAACACATCCTACCTAAACGCCTGAGCCCTTATTCTCACCCTTTTGGCTACCTCCTTCACTGCTATCTACAGCCTACGAGTAGTCTTCTTCGTATCCATAGGCCCCCCACGATTCCTCCCCCTCTCCCCAATTAACGAAAACGACCCCGCCGTTATTAACCCAATCAAACGACTAGCCTGAGGCAGCATCATTGCTGGACTAATTATTACATCTAATTTTCTTCCATCAAAAACCCCCGTCATAACAATACCCCCGCTCCTCAAACTAGCCGCCTTAACAGTAACAATCATTGGCTTCCTCATAGCGATAGAACTAGCATCAATAACATCAAAACAATTCAAAACTATCCCCATCCTACCACTACACAACTTCTCAAACATACTAGGCTACTTCCCTGCAACCGTGCATCGACTAGTACCTAAACTAAATCTTACACTAGGACAATCAATTGCCACCCAACTCATAGACCAAACATGACTTGAAATAGCAGGCCCTAAAGGACTCTCCGCAACACAAGTCAAAATAGCCACAACCACAAGCAACGCCCAACGAGGAATAATCAAAACCTACCTAGCCATATTCCTCTTAACCAGCACCCTAGCCATCCTCCTAATCACCCTTTAAACCGCTCGAAGCGCCCCACGACTTAAACCGCGAGTTAACTCAAGTACAACAAATAAAGTTAACAACAACACTCAACCAGACACAATCAACATTCCCCCTCCAAAAGAATATATTAATGCAACCCCACTAGTATCTCCCCGCACAATAAAAAACTCCTTATTATCCACAACCCCCCCATGACCCTCATATCAACCCCCATGGAACCATCACGCCACCGCCCCCACCACTAACAAATAAATCAACACATACCCAGCAACCGAACGATCCCCCCAGCTCTCCGGAAAAGGCTCTGCAGCCAAAGCCGCCGAATAAGCAAATACTACCAACATCCCTCCCAAATAAATCAAAAACAACATTAAAGACAAAAAAGACCCCCCATGTCCCACCAACACACCACAACCAACCCCCGCTGCCACAACCAACCCTAAAGCAGCAAAATATGGTGCAGGATTAGAAGCCACAGCCACTAAACCAACAACTAAGCCCAATAAAAACAAAGAAAAAATATAATTCATAATTCCCACCCGGATTTTAACCGAGACCAGCGACTTGAAAAACCACCGTTGTAATTCAACTATGAGAACCCCTAATGGCCAGCCTACGAAAAACACACCCACTACTAAAAATTGCCAACGATGCACTAATTGACCTGCCCGCCCCATCCAACATTTCCGCATGATGAAACTTCGGCTCTCTCCTTCTTTTATGCCTAATTATACAAATTCTAACAGGACTCTTCCTGGCTATACACTACACCTCAGATATCTCTACAGCCTTCTCCTCAGTAGCCCACATCTGCCGTGACGTCAACTACGGCTGACTCATCCGAAACATGCACGCCAACGGAGCCTCATTTTTCTTCATCTGCATCTACCTACACATTGGTCGAGGCTTATACTACGGCTCCTACCTGTATAAAGAAACATGAAACATTGGAGTAGTGCTGCTCCTACTAGTTATAATGACCGCATTTGTGGGATATGTACTCCCATGAGGACAAATATCATTTTGAGGAGCAACCGTAATTACAAACCTCCTCTCCGCAGTGCCATACGTAGGAGATGCTTTAGTACAATGAATCTGAGGCGGGTTCTCCGTAGACAACGCAACCCTGACACGATTCTTCGCCTTCCATTTCCTTCTCCCTTTCGCAATCATTGCAGCCACAGCCTTACACGCCCTATTTCTTCACGAAACAGGCTCCAACAACCCCACAGGCCTAAACTCAGACGCAGACAAAATCTCATTCCACCCATACTTCTCCTACAAAGACTTACTAGGCTTTGTAATCCTTATTATAGCCCTAGCATCGCTAGCCCTATTTTCCCCCAACCTCTTGGGGGACCCCGAAAACTTTACCCCCGCCAACCCCCTAGTCACACCCCCACACATCAAACCAGAGTGATACTTCCTATTTGCCTACGCCATTCTACGATCAATCCCCAACAAACTAGGAGGTGTCCTCGCCTTACTATTCTCTATCCTCGTCCTTATACTAGTCCCACTACTACACACCTCCAAACAACAAGGACTCACATTCCGTCCAATCACACAATTCCTATTCTGGACCCTGGTAGCAGACGTAATAATCCTAACATGAATTGGAGGAATACCAGTAGAACACCCATTTATTATCATCGGCCAAATCGCCTCCATCCTTTACTTCGCGCTATTCCTAATTTTTAATCCTCTGGCCGGTTGATTAGAAAACAAATCACTTAACTGATCCTGTACTAGTAGCTTAGTTTAAAAGCATCGGTCTTGTAATCCGAAGATCGGAGGTTAAATCCCTCCCTAGTGCCAGAAAAGAGAGATTTTAACTCCCACCACTAACTCCCAAAGCTAGTATTCTAAAATTAAACTATTTTCTGACCTAATGCCCAGTACCTAATAATCCCAGGTGCATATATATATATATATTACATAATGATCCTAGTACATTATATGTATACAGTACATTATGGTATAGTACATATTATGTATAATCTTACATTAATGGTGTAATACATTACATTAAATATTCCACATACATATATATATATACATTAACACTAGTACATTACTACTAAGGTGTACATAAACCATAAATTTACTTTCACAAGATTAATTAGTCAGTGCTGATAACTTGAGTAATCCCCATAACTTCATCGCAAATTTTTCCTTGCAAGGATTCAACTAATATTGGACCTCACATTATTAATGTAGTAAGAGACCACCAACCAGTCTATAACTTAATGCATATTATCCTTGATGGGTCAGGGACAAATATCGTGAGGGTCGCACAATATGAACTATTACTGGCATCTGGTTCCTATTTCAGGGCCATATCTAGTAAACCTTCCCCCCCCGGATAACTATATCTGGCATTTGATTATTGGTGTTAGTATCGATTGTCCATGACCCACCATGCCAAGGCGTTCACTTAAATGCATAGGGCTCTCTTATTTTTAGGTCTCTTCCACTTGACATTTGGTCACTTTCAGAGTAATGGTTAACAAGGTGGTACATTTTCCTTGAAATTAAAAGATAATACCTGCAGAGCTTCATAAACATCCTATAAAGTAACCACATACGTCTCTATCAGGTGCATAAACTATTGATACTATCCCCATTCCTATCTAAGGTGTCCCCCCTGCCGCCTGCACTTGGATTTTGCGCGACAAACCCCCCTACCCCCCTACGCCGGACAGTTCATATATTAATCCTGTCAAACCCCAAAACCAGGAATGACCGACCAGCGTAATCAACGAGTGGTTTGTGTTGATATATATATAGTGTTACATAACTAACACATTGCATGCTTAATACACAGCCATGTCTGGGTCAACTACACCCAAAATTACCCACGCAATCGTATTATTTATGTATAAATACACCACAATTTTTATAACATGTCTGTATCACATATTATATAGTTGTA